GTTAATGTAGCTTAATAACCAAAGCAAGGCACTGAAAATGCCTAGACGAGCCTACCAGCTCCATAAACACATAGGTTTGGTCCTGGCCTTTCTATTAATTGTTAGTAAAACTACACATGCAAGTATCCACGCCCCAGTGAGAATGCCCTCTAAATCACCCCAACGATTAAAAGGAGCGGGTATCAAGCACACTAAACAGTAGCTCACAACACCTTGCTCAACCACACCCCCACGGGAAACAGCAGTGACAAGAATTAAGCAATAAACGAAAGTTTGACTAAGTTATACTAAATAGAGTTGGTAAATTTCGTGCCAGCCACCGCGGTCATACGATTAACCCAAATTAATAGAACCTCGGCGTAAAGCGTGTCAAAGATATAACCTCAAATAAAGTTAAAACCCTAGTTAAGCTGTAAAAAGCCACAACAAAAACAAAATAGACCACGAAAGTGACTTTAATACATTCGCCCACACGACAGCTAAGGCCCAAACTGGGATTAGATACCCCACTATGCTTAGCCCTAAACCTAAATGATTTCCCCCAACAAAATCATTCGCCAGAGTACTACTAGCAATAGCCTAAAACTCAAAGGACTTGGCGGTGCTTTATATCCCCCTAGAGGAGCCTGTTCCATAACCGATAAACCCCGATAAACCTTACCAACCCTTGCTAATTCAGCCTATATACCGCCATCTTCAGCAAACCCTAAAAAGGAACTAAAGTAAGCACAAGTATAAGACATAAAAACGTTAGGTCAAGGTGTAGCTTATGGGATGGAGAGAAATGGGCTACATTTTCTACTACAAGAACAACAATTATCCAAACGAAAGCCCCCATGAAACTAAGGGCTAAAGGAGGATTTAGCAGTAAATTAAGAACAGAGAGCTTAATTGAACAAGGCCATAAAGCACGCACACACCGCCCGTCACCCTCCTTAAATACCACAAACTATAAACCCCAACATATTGACTACACGTTAAACGTATAAAAGGAGACAAGTCGTAACAAGGTAAGCGTACTGGAAAGTGCGCTTGGACAATCAAAGTGTAGCTTAAACAAAGCACCTAGTTTACACCCAGGAGATTTCATTCAAAATGACCACTTTGAACTAAGGCTAGCCCAAACAAACTCAACTCAACTATCACAAATCAACTTAAACAAAACATTTACTTAAACCTACTAAAGTATAGGAGATAGAAATTTTAATCGGCGCTATAGAGAAAGTACCGCAAGGGAATGATGAAAGAAATCTTAAAAGTACCAAACAGCAAAGCTTACCCCTTTTACCTTTTGCATAATGATTTAACTAGAACAACTTTGGCAAAGAGAACTTAAGTTAAACACCCCGAAACCAGACGAGCTACCTACGAACAGCCCCAAGAACGAGCGAACTCATCTATGTGGCAAAATAGTGAGAAGATTCATAGGTAGAGGTGAAAAGCCCAACGAGCCTGGTGATAGCTGGTTGTCCAAAACAGAATGTAAGTTCAAATTTAAATTTACCTAAAAGCCCTGCAACTCCCATGTAAATTTGGATCATAATCTAAAAAGGTACAGCTCTTTAGATACAGGATACAACCTCCATTAGAGAGTAAGAACAGAACTATACATAGTTGGCCTAAAAGCAGCCACCAATTAAGAAAGCGTTCAAGCTCAACAATACAACTACCTTAATCCCAACAACAACCAACCAACTCCTAACCTAATATTGGACCAATCTATCAACAAATAGAAGCAATAATGTTAATATGAGTAACAAGAATCACTTCTCCTTGCATAAGCCTATATCAGAACGAATAATCACTGATAGTTAACAACAAAATAAGTATAACCCAACAATAAAAGACCCCATTGAACCAATTGTTGACCCAACACAGGCATGCATCACAAAGGAAAGATTGAAAAAAGTAAAAGGAACTCGGCAAACACAAACCCCGCCTGTTTACCAAAAACATCACCTCTAGCATACCCAGTATTAGAGGCACTGCCTGCCCAGTGACATCTGTTTCAACGGCCGCGGTATCCTAACCGTGCAAAGGTAGCATAATCACTTGTTCTCTAAATAAGGACCTGTATGAATGGCCACACGAGGGTTTTACTGTCTCTTACCTTCAATCAGTGAAATTGACCTCCCCGTGAAGAGGCGGGGATAACGCAACAAGACGAGAAGACCCTATGGAGCTTCAATTAACTAATTCACAAAAACAAAACCTTCAACCTATATCTAAGGAATAACAAAATTTCGATTGAATTAGCAATTTCGGTTGGGGTGACCTCGGAGAACAAAACAACCTCCGAGTGATTAAATTCTAGACTAACCAGTCAAAAATAATACATCACTTATTGATCCAAATTATTGATCAACGGAACAAGTTACCCTAGGGATAACAGCGCAATCCTATTCTAGAGTCCATATCGACAATAGGGTTTACGACCTCGATGTTGGATCAGGACATCCTAATGGTGTAACCGCTATTAATGGTTCGTTTGTTCAACGATTAAAGTCCTACGTGATCTGAGTTCAGACCGGAGCAATCCAGGTCGGTTTCTATCTATTTAATATTTCTCCTAGTACGAAAGGAAAAGAGAAATAAGGCCCACTTCACAAAAGCGCCTTCAAACCAATAGATGATATAATCTCAATCTAACTAATTTATACATAACTCTACCCTAGACCAGGGTCGTGTTAGGATGGCAGAGCCCGGTAATTGCATAAAACTTAAACCTTTATAACCAGAGGTTCAACTCCTCTTCCTAACAACATGTTCACAATCAACATACTCCTCCTAATTATCCCAATCCTACTTGCCGTAGCATTCCTCACACTAGTTGAACGCAAAGTATTAGGCTACATACAACTCCGAAAAGGACCAAACATTGTAGGCCCCTATGGCCTACTCCAACCAATTGCTGATGCAATCAAGCTTTTCATCAAAGAACCACTAAAACCATCCACATCATCAACAACCATATTTATCATCGCCCCTATCCTAGCCCTAACCCTAGCCCTAACGATATGAATTCCACTACCAATACCCCATCCTCTAATTAACATAAACCTAGGAGTCTTATTCATACTCGCCATATCAAGTCTAGCCGTCTATTCCATCTTATGATCAGGATGGGCCTCAAACTCAAAATACGCACTAATCGGAGCCCTACGAGCAGTAGCCCAAACAATCTCATACGAAGTAACCCTAGCAATTATCCTTCTCTCCGTACTATTAATAAATGGATCATTCACATTATCCACGCTAATCACCACCCAAGAACATCTATGACTAATCTTCCCATCATGACCACTAACCATAATATGATTCATCTCAACACTAGCAGAAACCAACCGAGCCCCCTTCGACCTAACAGAAGGGGAATCAGAATTAGTATCAGGCTTCAACGTCGAATATGCGGCCGGCCCGTTCGCCCTATTCTTTATAGCAGAATACGCAAACATCATCATGATAAATGCTTTCACAACCATTCTATTCCTAGGAGCATTCCACAACCCTTACATACCAGAACTATATACAATCAACTTCACCGTCAAAACCCTACTACTAACTATCTCCTTTCTATGAATCCGAGCATCCTACCCACGATTCCGATACGACCAACTCATGCACCTCCTATGAAAAAACTTCTTACCCCTAACTCTAGCCCTATGCATATGACACGTATCACTACCAATCACAATATCAAGCATCCCCCCACAAATATAAGAAATGTGTCTGACAAAAGAGTTACTTTGATAGAGTAAATAATAGAGGTTTAAGCCCTCTCATTTCTAGAACCATAGGAATTGAACCTACTCCTAAGAATTCAAAAATCTTCGTGCTACCAAATTACACCATATTCTAAAAGTAAGGTCAGCTAAATAAGCTATCGGGCCCATACCCCGAAAATGTTGGATTATACCCTTCCCGTACTAATTAACCCAATTGTCTTCACAACCATCCTAACAACCGTCATCCTAGGAACTATAATTGTAATAACAAGCTCTCACTGACTAATAATTTGAATCGGCTTCGAAATAAACCTACTAGCCATTATCCCCATCCTAATAAAAAAATTTAACCCACGAGCCATAGAAGCATCGACCAAATATTTCCTAACACAAGCCACCGCATCAATACTCCTCATAATAGCTATCATCATCAACCTCATATACTCCGGCCAGTGGGCAGTCACAAAAATCTTTAATCCCACAGCATCTATTATCATAACACTAGCCCTCGCCATAAAACTCGGCCTCTCTCCCTTCCACTTCTGAGTGCCCGAAGTCACCCAAGGCATTTCACTGGCATCAGGCCTAATCTTGCTTACATGACAAAAACTAGCACCAATATCAGTACTATACCAAATTGCACCCTCCATTAACCTAGACCTGCTAATAACCATAGCCATTTTATCCATCCTAATAGGAGGGTGAGGAGGCCTCAACCAAACCCAACTACGAAAAATCATAGCATACTCATCAATCGCCCACATAGGATGAATAACAGCCATCCTAATGTACAACCCAACAATAACAGTACTCAACATACTAATTTACATCACAATAACACTCACTACATTTATATTATTTATAACTAACTCTTCAACCACAACACTATCACTCTCTCACATATGAAACAAAACACCCCTAATCACCTCGCTCATCCTGATTACCATACTATCCCTAGGAGGCCTGCCCCCACTATCAGGATTTATCCCCAAGTGAATAATCATCCAAGAATTGACAAAAAACAATAGCATTATCCTACCAACATCTATAGCCATCATAGCCCTACTCAACTTATATTTCTACATACGCCTAACCTATTCCACATCACTAACAATATTTCCATCAACAAACAACATAAAAATAAAATGACAATTCGAAAACTCGAATCGGATAAACCTCCTACCCACACTAACCATTATATCAACACTACTACTTCCACTAACACCAATCATATCTATTCTAAACTAGGAATTTAGGTTACACTAGACCAAGAGCCTTCAAAGCCCTAAGCAAGTACAAATTACTTAATTCCTGCTTACTAAGGGCTGCAAGACTCTATCCTACATCAATTGAATGCAAATCAAACACTTTAATTAAGCTAAACCCTCCCTAGATTGGTGGGCCACTATCCCACGAAATTTTAGTTAACAGCTAAATACCCTAATCAACTGGCTTCAATCTACTTCTCCCGCCGCCTAGGAACAAAGGCGGGAGAAGCCCCGGCAGAATTGAAGCTGCTTCTTTGAATTTGCAATTCAATATGAAATTCACCACAGGGCTTGGTAAAAAGAGGGCTACAACCTCTGTCTTTAGATTTACAGTCTAATGCTTTCTCAGCCATTTTACCTATGTTCATTAACCGCTGACTATTTTCAACTAACCACAAAGACATTGGCACCCTCTACCTACTGTTTGGCGCATGGGCCGGAATAGTAGGAACTGCCTTAAGCCTCCTAATTCGCGCTGAACTAGGTCAGCCTGGGACTTTATTAGGAGACGACCAGATCTACAACGTAGTAGTAACTGCCCATGCATTTGTGATAATTTTCTTCATAGTAATACCTATTATGATCGGGGGGTTCGGGAACTGATTAGTCCCACTGATAATCGGAGCGCCCGACATAGCATTCCCCCGAATAAACAATATAAGCTTCTGACTCCTCCCACCATCATTTCTTCTCCTACTTGCCTCATCAATAGTAGAAGCTGGTGCCGGAACAGGTTGAACCGTTTACCCTCCCCTAGCAGGCAATATAGCCCACGCAGGAGCCTCCGTTGACCTGACCATCTTCTCCTTACACTTAGCAGGGGTGTCTTCGATTCTAGGTGCCATCAACTTTATTACTACAATTATTAATATAAAACCACCAGCAATATCCCAATATCAAACACCCTTATTCGTATGATCCGTCCTAATCACAGCAGTGCTCCTACTACTAGCGCTCCCAGTTTTAGCAGCAGGGATTACCATACTACTAACAGACCGTAATCTAAACACTACCTTTTTCGACCCAGCAGGAGGAGGCGACCCCATTTTATACCAACACCTCTTCTGATTCTTCGGCCACCCCGAAGTCTACATTCTGATTCTCCCAGGCTTCGGAATAATCTCACACATTGTCACGTACTACTCAGGAAAAAAAGAACCTTTTGGTTATATAGGAATAGTTTGAGCTATGATATCCATCGGATTCCTAGGATTCATCGTATGGGCCCACCACATGTTTACAGTTGGCATGGACGTTGACACACGAGCATACTTCACGTCCGCCACTATAATTATTGCTATCCCCACAGGAGTAAAAGTATTCAGCTGATTAGCAACCCTTCACGGAGGAAACATTAAATGATCCCCAGCTATACTATGAGCCCTGGGCTTCATCTTCCTATTTACAGTAGGGGGATTAACAGGAATCGTCCTGGCCAACTCATCCCTGGATATCGTACTCCACGACACATACTATGTAGTAGCGCACTTCCATTATGTTTTATCCATAGGAGCTGTCTTCGCTATCATAGGAGGATTCGTCCACTGATTCCCCTTATTCTCAGGGTATATACTCAACCAGACCTGAGCAAAAATCCACTTTACTATTATATTCGTAGGGGTAAACATAACCTTTTTCCCGCAACACTTTCTTGGTCTCTCAGGAATACCACGCCGTTATTCAGACTACCCAGACGCGTACACAACATGAAACACCATCTCATCAATAGGATCCTTCATCTCACTCACAGCAGTTATACTCATAGTCTTCATAGTCTGAGAAGCATTCGCATCCAAACGAGAGGTGTCAACAGTAGAGTTAACTACCTCTAACCTCGAATGACTACATGGATGCCCTCCCCCATACCATACATTCGAAGAGCCTGTTTACGTAAACCTAAAATAAGAGAGGAAGGAATCGAACCTCCTTTAATTGGTTTCAAGCCAATATCATAACCTCTATGTCTCTCTCAATAAACGAGATATTAGTAAAAATTACATAACTTTGTCAAAGTTAAGTTATAGGCTAAATCCCTGTATATCTCCATGGCTTACCCCTTCCAACTAGGATTCCAAGATGCTACATCCCCTATTATAGAAGAACTACTCCACTTCCACGATCATACACTAATAATCGTATTTTTAATTAGCTCTCTAGTACTGTATATTATTTCACTCATGCTAACAACCAAACTAACACACACAAGCACTATAGATGCCCAAGAAGTAGAGACCATCTGAACCATCCTGCCAGCTATTATCCTAATTCTAATCGCCCTCCCATCACTACGAATCCTCTATATAATAGATGAAATTAACAACCCCTCCTTAACCGTTAAGACCATGGGTCATCAATGGTATTGAAGCTACGAATACACGGACTATGAAGACCTGACCTTTGACTCCTACATAATCCCTACACCAGACCTGAAGCCAGGAGAGCTACGACTTTTAGAAGTAGACAACCGAGTAGTATTGCCCATAGAAGTAACAATTCGAATATTAATCTCGTCCGAAGACGTCCTTCACTCATGAGCCGTCCCTTCTTTAGGCCTAAAAACAGATGCAATCCCAGGACGCTTAAACCAAACAACCCTAGTATCTACACGACCAGGATTGTACTACGGACAATGCTCAGAAATTTGTGGCTCCAACCACAGCTTTATGCCTATCGTCCTCGAATTAGTCCCACTAAAACACTTCGAAAAATGATCTGCATCAATGCTCTAAAATCATTAAGAAGCTATATAGCACCAATCTTTTAAATTGGAGACTGAGAGCCCAGATCTCTCCTTAGTGATATGCCACAACTAGACACATCAACATGATTTATTACAATTATATCAATAATCATTACCCTATTCATTGTATTCCAACTAAAAGTTTCGAACCACCTACATCCCTCCAACCCAGAACTAAAGCCAACTAAAACACTAACACATACAACACCTTGAGAATCAAAATGAACGAAAATCTATTCGCCTCTTTCACTACCCCTACAATAATAGGATTACCTATCGTCATCTTAATTATTATATTTCCCAGCATTATATTCCCCTCACCCAACCGACTCATCAACAATCGTTTAATTTCCATACAGCAATGACTCCTTCAGCTGACATCAAAGCAAATAATGTCCGCCCACAATAGTAAAGGACAAACCTGAGCACTAATACTCATATCCCTTATCCTATTTATTGCTTCAACCAATCTACTGGGACTGTTACCACACTCATTCACACCTACTACCCAACTGTCAATGAATCTAGGCATAGCTATCCCTCTGTGAGCAGGAACAGTATTTGTGGGATTTCGCCATAAAACCAAAGCATCTCTAGCTCACTTTCTTCCCCAAGGAACACCTGTTTTTCTCATCCCCATACTAGTAATTATCGAAACCATCAGCCTATTTATTCAACCTATCGCCCTTGCCGTACGACTAACAGCCAACATCACTGCAGGGCACCTTCTAATACACTTAATCGGAGGAGCAACGCTGGCCCTAATAGACATTAGCCCCACTACAGCCCTTATCACGTTCATTATTCTCATTTTACTTACCATTCTTGAATTTGCCGTAGCCCTTATTCAAGCTTACGTATTCACCCTTTTAGTAAGCCTCTACCTACACGACAATACCTAATGACCCACCAGACCCACGCATACCACATAGTCAACCCCAGCCCTTGACCCCTAACAGGAGCCCTCTCAGCCCTCCTCATAACATCTGGACTAGTAATATGATTCCACTACAACTCAATACTCCTACTGACCCTAGGACTAACAACCAACATACTAACCATATACCAGTGGTGACGAGACGTTATTCGAGAGAGCACATTCCAAGGCCACCACACACCCGCTGTGCAAAAAGGACTTCGATACGGCATGATCCTATTTATTATCTCAGAAGTATTCTTCTTCTCCGGCTTCTTTTGAGCTTTCTACCACTCAAGCTTAGCCCCAACACCTGAGCTCGGAGGCTGCTGGCCACCCACAGGCATCCACCCTTTGAATCCCATAGAAGTACCCCTTCTCAACACCTCAGTCCTCCTAGCATCCGGAGTCTCAATTACCTGAGCCCACCACAGTCTAATAGAAGGCAATCGCAAACACATACTTCAGGCCTTATTTATTACAATTTCCCTGGGCGTCTACTTCACACTACTCCAAGCTTCAGAGTACTATGAAGCACCGTTCACAATCTCAGATGGCGTCTACGGATCAACATTCTTCGTCGCCACAGGCTTTCACGGACTACACGTAATCATTGGCTCTACTTTCCTTATTGTCTGTTTCTTACGCCAACTAAAATTCCACTTCACATCTAATCACCATTTTGGATTCGAAGCAGCTGCCTGATACTGACACTTCGTGGACGTAGTATGACTATTCCTATATGTATCTATTTATTGATGAGGCTCTTATTCTTTTAGTATCAAACAGTACAATTGACTTCCAATCAATTAGTTTCGGTAAAACCCGAAAAAGAATAATCAACCTAATATTAGCGCTATTTATCAATACACTACTAGCCTCAGTACTAGTGCTCATCGCATTCTGACTACCTCAGTTAAATATTTACTCAGAAAAATCCAGTCCCTACGAATGTGGATTTGACCCTATAGGATCAGCACGCCTACCTTTTTCCATAAAATTCTTCTTAGTGGCCATTACATTCCTACTCTTCGACCTAGAGATTGCACTCCTACTACCCCTACCATGAGCATCTCAAACAACCGACCTAAAAACCATACTCACCATGGCACTAGCCCTAATTTCACTACTGGCTGCCAGCCTGGCCTACGAATGAACCCAAAAAGGACTAGAATGAACCGAATATGATAATTAGTTTAGACCAAAAATAAATGATTTCGACTCATTAGACTATGATTTACTTCATAATTATCAAATGTCCCTAGTCCATATAAACATCTTCCTAGCATTCACAGTATCTCTCATAGGACTACTAATATATCGATCCCACCTAATATCCTCCCTTCTATGCCTGGAGGGCATAATACTATCATTATTCATCATGGCAACTATAATAGTCCTAAACTCCCATTTCACACTGGCCAGTATAATGCCTATTATCCTTCTCGTATTCGCAGCTTGTGAGGCTGCACTAGGACTATCCCTACTAGTAATAATCTCCAACACCTATGGCACAGACTACGTACAGAGCCTCAATCTCCTCCAATGCTAAAAATCATTATCCCCACCCTAATACTAATTCCACTTACATGGCTATCAAAAAACAGCATAATCTGAATTAACACCACCACTTATAGCCTATTAATCAGCCTCATCAGCCTATCATTCCTAAACCAACCCAACGAAAACAGCCTTAACATCTCCCTAACATTCTTTTCCGACCCTTTATCAACACCCCTACTAATTCTCACCACATGACTACTCCCGCTCATAATTATGGCCAGCCAACACCACCTGTCCAAAGAACCCCTGACCCGAAAGAAACTCTACATTACAATATTAGTCATACTACAAATACTCCTAATCATAACCTTCACCTCCATAGAATTAATCTCTTTCTACATCCTATTCGAAGCAACACTAATCCCAACACTAATTATTATCACTCGGTGAGGTAACCAAACAGAACGACTAAATGCAGGCCTCTACTTCTTATTTTACACACTAACAGGATCACTACCCCTTCTAATCGCATTAATCTACATTCAAAATCTCACAGGCTCATTAAACCTACTACTAATTCAATACTCAGCCCAAACACTACCCGACTCCTGATCCAATGCCCTCTTATGACTAGCATGCATAATAGCATTCATAGTAAAAATACCCCTCTATGGCCTCCACCTATGACTCCCCAAAGCACATGTCGAAGCCCCCATTGCCGGCTCTATAGTATTAGCAGCTATCCTACTAAAGCTAGGCGGCTACGGAATATTACGAATCACAATAATCCTAAATCCCCTAACAAATTACATAGCCTACCCATTCCTCATACTATCCCTATGAGGAATAATTATAACCAGCTCAATCTGCCTGCGCCAAACAGACCTGAAGTCACTTATCGCGTATTCCTCCGTCAGCCATATAGCCTTAGTAATCGTAGCTGTCCTCATCCAAACACCATGAAGTTATATAGGAGCCACAGCCCTAATGATCGCCCATGGCCTAACATCATCAGTGCTGTTCTGTCTAGCAAACTCAAACTATGAACGAACCCACAGCCGGACCATAATCCTAGCCCGAGGATTACAAACACTCCTCCCACTAATGGCTATGTGATGACTGCTAGCAAGCTTAACTAACTTGGCCCTACCCCCCACAATCAACCTTGTAGGAGAACTATTTGTAGTGATATCATCATTCTCATGATCTAATATCACTATCATCCTAATAGGCACAAACATTATCATTACTGCCCTATACTCCCTCTACATACTAATCACAACACAACGAGGCAAATACACCTATCACATCAACAACATCAAGCCATCATTTACACGAGAAAATACACTTATAACCCTCCACCTTCTACCCCTGTTACTCCTATCACTAAACCCTAAAATTATCCTAGGAACTCTATACTGTAGATATAGTTTAACAAAAACATCAGATTGTGAATCTAATAATAGAAACTTAACACTTCTTATCTACCGAGAAAGAATGCGAGAGCTGCTAACTCACGCCTCCATACCTAACAATATGGCTTTCTCAAACTTTTAAAGGATAGGAGTTATCCATTGGTCTTAGGAACCAAAAAATTGGTGCAACTCCAAATAAAAGTAATAAATATATTCTCCCCTCTCATACTAACCTCACTATTTATACTAACACTACCAATTATCTCAATCACTACCAACACTCATAAAAACGCCACATACCCCTACCTAGTAAAAAATACTATCTCATGTGCCTTTATTACCAGCCTTATTCCCGCAATAATATTTATCCAATCAGGCCAAGAAGTAATCATTTCAAACTGACACTGAATGACAATCCAAACCCTAAAACTATCCCTCAGCTTTAAGCTAGACTACTTCTCAATAATTTTTGTACCAGTAGCACTCTTCGTCACATGGTCCATCATAGAATTCTCAATATGATACATACACTCAGACCCCTACATCACCCAGTTCTTCAAGTACCTCCTCATATTCCTCATTACCATAATAATCCTAGTCACAGCCAACAACCTCTTCCAATTATTCATCGGATGAGAGGGCGTAGGGATCATGTCATTCCTACTAATCGGCTGATGATATGGCCGAACAGATGCAAACACAGCCGCCCTGCAAGCCGTTCTGTACAACCGCATCGGCGACATCGGCTTCATCATGTCAATAGCATGATTCCTATGCAACATAAACTCATGAGACCTCCAACAAATCTTTACACTCAACTCCACCCACACAAACCTCCCACTAATAGGACTTCTCCTAGCCGCAACCGGAAAATCCGCCCAATTCGGCCTACACCCATGACTTCCCTCAGCTATAGAGGGCCCCACACCAGTCTCAGCCCTACTTCACTCGAGCACAATAGTTGTCGCAGGTGTATTCCTACTAATTCGCTTCCACCCGCTAATAGAAAATAACAAAACAGTCCAAACGTTCACATTATGTCTAGGAGCCATTACCACCCTGTTCACAGCAATCTGTGCACTGACCCAAAACGATATCAAAAAAATCATCGCCTTCTCCACCTCAAGCCAACTAGGCCTGATAATCGTAACCATTGGCATTAACCAACCATACCTAGCCTTCCTCCACATTTGCACACACGCATTCTTCAAAGCCATGTTATTCATGTGCTCCGGATCTATTATTCACAACCTAAACAACGAACAAGATATCCGAAAAATAGGTGGCCTATTCAAAACCATACCTTTTACCGCAACCTCTCTTATCATCGGAAGCCTTGCACTCACAGGCATACCATTCCTCACGGGTTTCTATTCCAAAGATCTAATTATTGAAACCGCCAACACATCATACACCAACGCCTGAGCCCTACTAGTTACACTCGTCGCTACATCCCTAACTGCTGCTTACAGCACTCGAATAGTTTTCTTCACACTTCTAGGACAACCCCGCTTCCCGACCTTAATCACGATCAACGAAAACAACCCCTTCCTAATAAACTCCATTAAACGCCTCCTAATCGGCAGCATTTTCGCCGGGTTCCTTATCTCCAACAGCATCTACCCAACAACTATCCCAAAAATAACCATACCCTACTACCTAAAACTCACAGCCCTTGCCGTAACCATCCTAGGCTTCGCACTAGCACTTGAACTCAGCCTCGCAACATATAATCTAAAACCCAAACACCCTTCTAACCCACTAAAATTCTCCTACCTTCTAGGATACTTCCCAACTATCTTTCATCGACTACCCCCATCCATAAGCCTACTAGCAAGCCAAAAAGCAGCATCCCTGCTACTCGACTCAATCTGGCTAGAAAACATCCTACCAAAATCAATCTCACAATTTCAAATAAAAACCTCAATACTAGTATCAAACCAAAAAGGCCTAATCAAACTATACTTTCTATCATTCCTCATCACCTTGGCCCTAAGCCTACTCCTACTTATGCCCCACGAGTAATCTCCAAAATCACTAAAACACCCACAAACAATGACCAGCCAGTTACCATAATAATCCAAACCCCATAACTATACAAAGCAGAAACCCCTACAATCTCCTCACTAAAAATCCCAGAATCTCCACTATCACAAACCACTCAATCCCCCATACTACTGAACTCAAACACGACCCCCACCTCACCACTCTTAAAAAGATACAAGACCAACACAACCTCCATTATCACACCTAAAATAAACGCCCCTAAAACAGTTGCATTAGACACTCACACCTCAGGGTACTGCTCAGTAGCTATAGCCGTTGTATAACCAAAAACCACTAATATCCCACCCAAATAAATTAAGAAAACTATTAACCCTAAAAAAGAACCCCCAAAACTCATTACAATACCACAACCAACCCCACCACTCACAATTAACACCAAACCACCATAAATAGGTGAAGGTTTTGAAGAAAACCCCACAAAACTAATCACAAATACAACACTCAAAATAAATCCAATATATGTCATCATTATTCTTACATGGACTCCAACCATGACCAATGATATGAAAAACCATCGTTGTACTTCAACTATAAGAACACTAATGACCAACATCCGCAAATCCCACCCACTAATCAAAATTATCAGCCACTCATTTATCGACCTGCCTACCCCATCAAACATTTCATCCTGATGAAACTTTGGCTCCCTACTAGGAATCTGCTTAATCTTACAAATCCTAACCGGACTATTCCTCGCAATACATTACACACCAGACACAACAACCGCCTTCTCATCCGTAGCCCACATCTGTCGAGACGTAAACTACGGTTGAATTATCCGCTACACCCATGCCAACGGAGCATCCATATTCTTCATCTGCCTATTTATCCACGTAGGACGAGGCCTCTACTACGGATCCTACACCTTCCTAGAAACCTGAAATATCGGAACCATCCTCCTACTTACCCTAATAGCTACAGCATTCATAGGCTACGTCCTACCATGAGGTCAAATATCCTTCTGAGGAGCCACAGTTATCACAAATCTCCTCTCAGCCATCCCATACATCGGCACCGACCTTGTAGAATGAATCTGAGGGGGATTCTCCGTAGACAAAGCCACCCTCACCCGGTTCTTTGCTTTCCACTTCATCCTCCCCTTCATCATCCTAGCCCTAGCAATTACCCACCTGCTATTCCTACATGAAACAGGATCCAACAACCCATCAGGAATCCCATCTAACATAGACAAAATCCCATTTCACCCATACTATACAATCAAAGACATCCTAGGAGCCCTACTTCTAATCCTAGCCCTACTCACCCTAGTTCTATTCTCGCCTGACCTCCTAGGAGACCCGGACAACTACACACCCGCCAACCCTCTCAGCACCCCTCCACACATTAAACCAGAATGGTACTTCCTATTCGCCTACGCAATCCTACGATCCATCCCCAATAAACTAGGCGGCGTATTAGCCCTAGCCTTCTCCATTCTAATCTTACTCATCGTCCCTTCCCTCCACACATCCAAACAACGAAGCATAATATTCCGACCACTAAGCCAATGCGTATTTTGACTGTTAGTAGCCGACCTGCTCACACTCACATGAATCGGAGGCCAACCAGTCGAACACCCATTCATTATCATCGGCCAACTGGCATCCATCCTATACTTCTCCTTAATCCTCGTACTCATACCACTTGCAGGTATCATTGAAAACAACCTTCTAAAATGAAGAGTCTTTGTAGTATATTAATTACCCTGGTCTTGTAAACCAGAAAAGGAGGATATTGCCCTCCCCAAGACCTTCAAGGAAGAAGCCCTAGCTCCACCACCAGCACCCAAAGCTGGAATTCTACTTAAACTATTCCTTGAGCACTTCTTAAACTACAAAAACCTTTATCATGTAACATGCCAGTATTAATAACGCTCACCACCCATCTATGTATATTGTACATGGTATGTTGAGATACACCCCGCTATGTACATCGTGCATTAAATGATATGCCCCATGCATATAAGCATGTACATAAAACTATTAATTTTACATAAAACATTGATTTATTAATAGAACATAGGAATCAAGCATAGAACATGAATATCCATAAACCAAAGTAATGTTGATTAATATTGCATAGTACATTATATTATTGATCGTACATACCCCATCCAAGTCAAATCATTTCTAGACAACATGCATATCATAACCAATGTATGAGCGCTTAATCACCAAGCCGCGGGAAATCATCAACCCTTCCACTCAATGCCCTCGTTCTCGCTCCGGGCCCATAAAATGTGGGGGTTTCTAGACCTGAAACTATACCTGGCATCTGGTTCTTACTTCAGGGCCATCTCACCTAAAATCGCCTATTCTTTCCTCTTAAATAAGACATCTCGATGGACTAATGACTAATCAGCCCATGATCACACATAACTGTGGTGTCATGCATTTGGTATCTTTTTTAATTTGGGGATGCTATGACTCAGCTATGGCCGTCAAAGGCCCTAACACAGGCAAATAAATTGTAGCTGGACTTAAATTGAACGTTATTACTCCGCATAAGTAACCATATGGTGTTATTCAGTCAATGGAATCGGGACATAACACGTATCCAACCGAAATAAGCAATTACCTTAACAAACCCCCCTACCCCCCACTAGACCTTACACCGCATATACTCTATAAAATCTTGCCAAACCCCAAAAACAAGACCAAGTACACAATCACATGTAAAGCCCAAACTTCTCCTTTTCCCATCAACCAAACCCTCCTTTTGATACCAACATGCTACTTTAATCAATAAAATTCACGTAGACTCGTACCCCTCTAGATCTGACCCCAAAAATTCAACGAACCACCAACACCCCACAAACCATAAAACACACCT